CCAGGGTAGTAGACGTTTGTCTGTTCCGCTGCAACAACAAGATGGTGTTTCTAATAAGTAGCTTTTCTGCTTGGTTAATAGGGCAAATTTTAGTCATAAAGTGCTATCAATTGGTATTAGAACGGGGACAGAACAAAAATGACATTAGGGCGCTAATTCAAAAGTACCTTGTGAAAAACTCGATGGTTTTTCTTGTAGTGAATTGCCTATTTGGAAGTAGCTTATTTATTCTAACCATTCAATCTTTAGGAAGAATACCCGTACCTATTCCGACACAGAAATTAAGTGAAGTTTCACGTATTGAGAAACGGGAAGAGGAAAGGTTGAAGAAATTGGGCGTAGCAAAAGAAGAGAAGTCACCCGACGGCGATGAGGATTTGTCACACGAAAAGGATAGTTTGAAAAAAGAGCCGTACTCTAAATTTGAAGATGAAGAGATAGTGAAAGATGTTGAACAAGCTATTGCGACTGTCCTTTTTGACTATAAACGCTGGACTCGACCATTTCGCTATATAAAAAATAATCAATTTGAACAAACTGTCAGAAACGAAATGTCACAATATTTTTTTGCTACACAACAAAGTGATGGAAAATCACGAATCTGTTTTACCCATCCGATTAATGTATCAATGTTTTGGAAAGGCATCCCTTTTTGGTTACTAAAGAAAAATTATTCAAATACATTGAATAGGCGTTGGGTTGAGCGAAACAAACAAAAATTAAAGTCTCTCAAAATTGATTTGTTCAATCGAATTAAGAACCTTGATAAAACTCTAAGAATTGAATTTGAAACAAAAAGAACCCGACTATGTATACATAATGATGAGACTAAACAGGAATACTTACCAGAAGAATATGATCCTTTATTAACTGGGGCCTATCGCGGAAGGATTAAAAAAGAACAAGGTATTTTGCCAAAACAGGAGAACGAGACTTCAACTCATCCATTGGATACTTCGATCGAAACTTTGGAAAATAATACTAATAATCACGCAAACCCGATTGGCACCGAGAAAATAAGTTTTGGAGAAGATGAATTAAGAAAAAAAGTTCCCCGCTGGTCATACAAATTAATAACTGAATTAGAACAAATATCCTATTATAGAAATCCACCAGATGATCATGATATTCGTACTCGAAAGGCAAAAAGTCTAATTGTTTTTGATCCTTCCAAACATCCAGATATGCAAACGATGGAGGAAAAGATTAATATAAAAAATGACTCGAATAATAAAACGATAAATCCACAAAATACTTTGAAAAATACAAAGACTACAACGGGTGAAAATCAAAATGATCCTGATAATGATATAACTCAAAAAGAACCTAAAGATGATAAGAGTTATTCTATACGATATTCCCATCAATCTGATTTTCGTCACGGCTTAATAAAAGACTCTATGCGATCTTCAAGACGTAAAATAATCATTGCGGATCTTTTTAAAGGAAATGTGCACTCTCCGCTTTTTTTTGAAAGGCGTACAAAAAAAAACTTGTTTTCTTTTTCAGGCCTAGTTAAACTTAAACGACTTTTTATAACTTGGTCGGCAAGAAACGAATTTGAGAACTTAGAGGATAAAAATAAAAAAATAACAACTAAGGACAAGAAACGACAAGAGACAAGAGAACGAATCGAGATAGCAGAAGCCTGGGATAGTCTTGAACTTACTCAAACACTAAGAGGTTTTTTGTTAATAACCCAATCAAGTTTACGAAAAGATATTATATTACCTTTATTAATAATTATCAAAAATATTGGGCGTATCTTATTATTTCAAACTTCTGAATGGTCTGAAGATTTTGAAGAATTGGAGAAAGAAACTCATGTTCCATGTACATATAATGGTATTCCGTTAGGAGAAAAAGAATTTCCGAGAAATTGGTTGACGGAAGGTATTCAGATAAAAATTCTATCTCCTTTCTGCCTCAAACCTTGGAACGAAGATAAAAAACCATTACCTGCAAGTGAGAACTTTTGTTTTTTAACAATTTGGGGACAAGAAACAGACCACATTTTTGGTAGGCCACGAAAAAGACCTTCTTTTTTTAAGCCCATTTTAACAGAACTTGACACAAATTTTAGGAAAATGAACCTTGTTCGATTTTCAAAAGAAAAAAGAACACCAGACCCTAGTATAATGAAAGAACAGGAAGTGGATCACCTAAGTAATAATGTGCTGGATGAACCTTTGAATCAATTTCAATTTAGTCAATGTGAAAAACTCCAGGCTATCACAAATAGGACAAGGATAACCAAAACAAAACTAGAAAAAATTACTGAAGAGAAAAAAAGGGTAACGCGAGACCTAGATATGAGCTTTTCAAAAAAAAAAATTAAATTAATCCATAGCTTTGCTATTTTTCAACATTTCCCAAAAATTTTTATTCAAAAAATCTATAATGTTTTTATTTTTAATACCCTATCGATTTGCCGACTGATCAACCAAAGATTTCCCGAAACAAGAGAAAAATTGATTGATAAATATTGCTCGAAAAATGAAGAAGCACAAAAGAAATTCAATTTTATTTTCAATAAAAAAAAGCAGCAAAAATCAAAAACTTTTAACAATTTCTCGGATTTATCACAAGCATATGTATTTTACAAATTATTGCAACAAATGGGGAGTTTTAATCTAAGATCTATTTTGAACCAGCAGGGAACATCTGTGTTCATTAAACCAAAAATAAAAGAATCTTTTGCTAGACAAGGATTCATTCAAACTGAAGCAATAAATACAAAAAGTCCGCAGCTTAGAACACGTCAATGGAAAAATTGGTTAAGATTCAATTCTCAATATGATTTATCTCAGATTCTCTGGTCTAGTTTCAGCGCAAAAAAACAAAAATGGCGAAAGAAAATGAATCAATGGAATTCTAGTAGAAATTCAAACTTAAAGGATTCAAAAAAACGAAATGGTACTAACTCACTATTGAATAAACACCAAAAAGAGAATTTTGAAAAGTGCTATAGATATGATGTTTTATCATCGAAATTCATTAATTTTGAAAAAAAAAAAGCCTCTTTTATTGATCAATCAACCATTTTATTAACGAAACGACAACAAATTTCTTATCATAAAACCATGTCGCAAAACTTTTTGTTTGCGCGAACAAAAAATATGTTGGTTAAAAATTTCATAGGAAAAATCGAAAGGATTGATATTCCATATATAGAAAAAGACCTCGATAGAAAATATTTAAGTTTTGAAAATATTCATTTTTCTCTTAAAAAAAAAGTCAATATTGAATCCTGGATCCCTCTTACTTCCCGCGGTAATCCAATTAAAACTTACAATTATGAATTACTTGATGAGCTGGAATTAATGGAATTTATTGATCAAATTTTTAAAAAAGAGAAGGAACTTCTAGTTCCTTGTATTGAACAAAATAACAAAATGAGTAGTTCCGAGTCTAACCATTCTTTAATTGATTGGATGGGACTAAATCAAGAACTATTAAATCATCCCGTGACAAATATGGAACTATGGTTTTTTCCGGAATTTGTGTCACTTCTTAATGTCTATAAACGTAAACCATGGATTTTACAAAGCCAATTACTCCTTTCAAAATTAACTTTCAATAAACTTCCAAGGCAACAACAAAATCAAACTAAACCAAAAACGAATGAGGAGACGACTAAAAATAAAAAAAAAAGTGACGCCAAAAGTAGAGAGAATACGGAAACGGAAAACCAGCAAAATGAGGAAACTAATACTAAACAGAAAAGTAAAACTGAAAATGCAGAAAATCAGCAAATTCAGAATCAACAGAACGATGAAAATGAGGAAGACCCCCAATTAGCATATATAAAATCTTTTCTGAAAAAGCATTTACTTTTTCAGTTAAGAGGAGAGTCCATTTTTAAAAAAAGTGGTTTCAAAAATATACAGATATTATGTCTTCTGCTTAGACTAATGAATCAAGACCAAATGCTACTATCTTCTATTCAACGGCAAAAGCTAAATGTGCATATAATGCCAGAGATTGGGATAAAAGAGCTTACTCTGGAGGCCCTTGAGGATATAGGTGTTCCAGAATTTCTAAACGAAAAAAGGATAAATTTTCAGCCCCTTCCTTTGTCTATTAATAAGAGTGGAAAGTTTCTTATGTATCAACTCATAAATCTTTCGTTGGTTCATAAGATAAAATACCCAACTAATAAAGAATTTCCAACCCAAGGAATAATAACAACTCAAAAGAATAATAATGTGACCTCTCTCATTCCAGAAAATATTCTCTCGTCTAGACGTCGTAGAGAATTACGAATTTTAATTTGTTTAAATTCGAATAAAAATAAATGCCAGGGTAAAGAAGCTACCAACCTTTTCGTTTCTAACAAAAAATTTAAGAAATTTTGGGAAGAGCAAAGAAACACTATTGAATTTTTTATTTGGCCGAATTCGCGATTCGAAGATTTAGCTTGTATGAATCGGTATTGGTTTTATACTAATAATGGAAGTCGTTTTAGTATGTTAAGAATCTTTATGTATTTACCCTTGAAAAATTATTAGGCGTATTCCTATCTACCCTGTCTAGTTTGTAACGGGGTAGGTAGTTAGGTCGTATCGAGGTATCCAACTAAATGGATGATCAAAACTATATTAGCCTTAGTTCATTAAAGATTAACACTCGTTTTAGCATCTATTATATTTTAGGAATGAAATTTAAACCAGATGTGAAATTTTAATTTAACTCAATTTAAATTGTAGCTATAGCTATTCAAAATAGGGTTTTCACTAGATTTGACTATAGTGAAGTGAAGAGGAATCTTTTTTTATGATAAAAAAAATATTTATTTATACAAAAGAAAACAGAGGGTCCATTGAATTTCAAATAGCAAATTTTACCAAAAAAATATGCAAACTTACTGATCATTTAAAATTTCACAAAAAAGACTATTTATCACAAAGAGGTTTACGTAAAATGTTGGGGAAACGTCAACGGCTATTAGCTTATTTGTCAAAAAGGAATCTAACGTCTTATAATGATTTAATTTTGAAATTAAAAATTCGAGAGACAAAAAAAGATTTATTTTAATACAAAATCTTTATACCAAAAATTTTAATGTTGACTGGGAAGAATTTGATGAAAAATTGACAAAAACATCAGAGAGAAATTGAAAAGTTTTATTTAAATCCGTTTTTCTAACGTATATTCCACCATTTCTGATATATTCTTAATTCTGACTTTATGAAAAGGCTAATTAATTCATTGAATCATCAAGTTATCAAGTAAAAAATTTGTTAGTTTTATGATTTCTAAATTGAAATAGATATATAGATTACTATTAATAGATCCAATGTCACATTTTGTAAAGATTTATGATACATGTATAGGATGTACTCAATGTGTTCGCGCCTGCCCTACCGATGTTTTAGAAATGATACCGTGGAATGGATGCAAGGCTAAACAAATTGCTTCAGCTCCAAGAACAGAAGACTGTGTAGGTTGTAAAAGATGTGAATCTGCTTGTCCAACTGATTTCTTGAGTGTCCGAGTGTATTTAGGGCCTGAAACAACTCGTAGTATGGGGCTAGCTTATTAAACAATAGGTCAATTGTAGGCCCCCCGAAAACCCGTGCTCTCACATTTTAAGTTTTTGATTCCGGAGCAAGAGTTTTCTAATCCGAAGGCTCTTTAAAAATTTTTCTATGCTTTTAATTACTAGATTTTGATAAATCTTTGTAAATCTATATTTTATTAAAACTTAAAATAAATATGAAATCAATAGTTCACATTTCTCTTTGGATTTGTCGAAATTTTTTTATTATTTTATTATATTGATGGAAAAAAACCATAACTATGAAGACCTAGTCCCATTACATTTACTCCAAAATAACATATCCAAATTATAAAAAAACCCATAGATGCTACAATTGCGGACTTAGGACCTTCAAAATTTTTACTTCGTCGAATATGTAAATAAATTGTAAATACTAGCCAAGTAATAAATGACCAAGTCTCTTTTGGATCCCAACTCCAATATGATCCCCACGTTTCATTAGCCCACACGGCTCCCGAAACTAGTCCGATGGTTAAAAAAATAAATCCTAAACTAATAATCCGATAACTCCAAAAATCCAATTCTTGACTAAATTGGATCTTATAATGATTGTTCATGGAAAAAAAATACTTTATTTTTAAAAAATTAAAAATAAACTTTGGATTCTTTCGAAATATAATAATCAGAAATGCTACTGATAATAACGAGCCACATAAAAGAGCTGCGTAGCTCATTACCATCATACTTACATGCATTATTAACCATTCAGATTGCAGAACGGGTACTAATAGTGAATCTTTTTGTATTTCTTTTAAAAAATACGAAGTAGCAAAAGCTTGGATAAAACTAACACTAGAATTAGTTATTTTGTGTAAAAATTTTGTATTATTTTTTAAATATGGAATTTTATGAATAAAAGAGAGACTCCAGGAAACAAAAATAAATGATTCAGATAAATTGCTTAGAGGAAAATGTCCCAAAGAAATGTAATGAATAACCAAAACCGAAGTTAGACAGAAAAAAGTGATGAACATACCCCTATCTGATGAATTAGAAAATTTTCCAATCTCGTCAACTAAAAATATTTGAAAATAAATTGAAATTGAAATGAAAATGAAAACGACTGAAAAAGCAATTTGAATTAGTATATGTTCGACAATTGAAATTATCATAAATAATATAATAAATAATAAAATGAATTAAGTTTCTTATTCGATATATTTCCATATACAAGAAAAACTAAAATTAAAAATTTTAATTCAGATTAATTTTTTATATCTCATACTAGAATTAAGATATGCCGCTACTCGGACTCGAACCGAGATGCGCTAGCACTGCTTCCTAAGAGCAGCGTGTCTACCAATTTCACCATAGCGACGGCTCTGAATTAAATCTTTAAATCTGCCCATATAATAAACGCTTTCAAGAGAAATATGAGGAAAAATGAAACTTTTAGGGATCAATGAGTTTTTAAATTTTCCATTAGGACTTCTGCAAAAATAAAATATATGAACAACTAAAATACACAAATTTAAGAATCATTTGGGGACAATCTAGAAATTAAGTTCTAGATTGCCCCCAAACGGGACAAAAATTGCAGAGTTAACTTAGCTTGGTCCCAAAGACCAGCCAATGAAAAACGAAACAATCATAATTAATATATTTCGTAGTATAGTTAATTTTCGATAAAGCGAACGTTTTTTCTTCTTGTTTTCTGTCGTTGGAATACCTTTTAGGATATTTTGTCTCTCAATTTCGTCTTCGTGACGAATTTTATCTTGTACGTCATTCATTTTCTGAATAGTATCTTGAACAAGCCCCTTTAGTGTACCATCTGTACGGATAACCCTACTTAGAACATCTGTATCATACTAGGTAAAACACAAATATAGACTAGCTGCAAAACAAGATTATTCAATAAAATACATGTAATTTCGAGTGCACTTATTGTATTTTCGTACGCACCAAAGCTGCTTGGCCTTTGATCTAAATTATTA